GGTATGCATAAAAGTATTTGCCTCGAGGAACAATCCTAGGATTCCGTCCGTCTTCTGGATTTGGAAAGGCGTGGATTTTCAAGAACGAGAATCTTTTGATATGCTGGGAATCTTTTATGATACTCATCCACGCTTGAAACGTATCTTAATGCCGGAAAGTTGGATAGGATGGCCCTTACGTAAGGATTATATTTCCCCCCATTTTTATGAAATCCAAGATGCTCATTGAATACTAAGAAAAATTTTCCGCTTATTCTAAAATTTCAAATATTCAAAGATTGTACGTTCTGTTCTAAATTAACTAGAATAATGGAAGTCTCATTTCTATTTTGGAATTCTTTTGGGAATTCTCGATAGGCTGGCAAAAAAAAAAGACAATAAAAAAGAGAATTAGGAATTCATTGATTCTCGCATCCCAGTTATTTGGTTTGGAAGATACTTATTTCATATGAGCCGAAACAATAGGATGAACAAAAGGAGTTCTCCATCAGAAAGTTTTACGTCGTTTTGTACGACGCACATTACTTAGAAGGTTTTAGAAAGTTATGTAGATAGGAATGAATAAATAAAATATGAAAGAAAATACAAAGAAATGAAAGGGTATGGAATTCTCTTTATTTGGATCTGAACTGAATCTTGTCTATTAAATATTAAATTCAACCCATCTATAAATATAAAATAGATAAAAAAAATAGATGGGGTATATCTCGGCAAGATGAATCAAACTATGGATTATTATTTAAACTATACTCTAATTTAAACTATAGTATAAATGAATATGGATGTCGATTCATATCAATTAATTTAAAGAAACTCGACCGATTTAATCATGTGCCAGGAACCAGATTTGAACTGGTGACACGAGGATTTTCAGTCCTCTGCTCTACCAGCTGAGCTATCCCGACCAGTCCCAATGCAGCACCCTTAATTTTATTAGAGGATGGGGTCTTTGTCAATTAACAGTACGCACGGGGTTTTTTCTCAAAGATGTTCATTTTGATATATTCTCATATATATATAACATGTAATAAGAGAAAGGCATTTCTCCCCAGATCTATTTATAAACTAAAAACTAAACGAATCAAATAGAATATAGACAAATAGAATATAGAATAGGGCGGGTGCATCAGGAATTTTCAACCCGTAAGAAAATAAAAGGGGATAGGCAAAAGGGTCGGGGAAGAAAAATAGGCTTTTTGGGGATAGAGGGACTTGAACCCTCACGATTTTTAAAGTCGACGGATTTTCCTCTTACTATAAATTTCATTGTTGTCGGCATTGACATGCAGAACGGGACTCTCTCTTTATTCTCGTCCGATTAATCCGTTCGTGAAAAGATCTACAGGCTGTGGGTGAATCGTTTGATACAGTCTGTATATACCCCTCTTCTTCATCCTTTTGGGATTTTTGGTAGAAAGGTTTCTTTACCAACGCAACCAACTCCATTTGTTAGAACAGCTTCCGTTGAGTCTCTGCACCTATCCTTTATTTCTTTCTAAGCCTTTCTTTTTGCTTTTTCGAAAAATAGGATTTGGCTCAGGATTGCCCTTTTTATTAATTCCAGGGTTTCTCTGAATTTGAAAATTATCACTTAGTAGGTTTCCATACCAAGGCTCAATCCAATTAAGTCCGTAGCGTCTACCAATTTCGCCATATCCCCCTCTTTTTGTTTTTAGATTAGTAGTTTATTGTGAGGTCGCTCCGCCCTTTCCTTTTTTGATTTCTACTGGAACCGTTGAGTGAAAGTGTTTTCTCTTCTTTGATTTCTTACCAATCCTCTCTAGGAAACCCTTAGTTGGTACAACTAAAACTAAATAGGATTTTATCCTTTCTGTATCCACAATTCAATATATATTGATATATATAAGATAGATATATATATATCTACCTGTCACTCTTCCCCTAACCTTTTGCATACTTGAACGGTCGATTTTTTTGTCGTCCTAATTTCCGCATTTACTACTTATATCCTTATGAATGAAATGAATGAAAGCGGAAGAATGCCTCATTCGTTATAACGAATTATTCCTAGATAATATATAAAAAATAATCTCAAAATAATCTCTATTAAAAAATTGTTAATATTATTAATTTATTCGTGATAAAGAAATTCAACTTCTATGTTTTGGATCATTCTATTAATCGTTATGTTATATAATATTAACAATTTTTTTGATTTTTTTTTAATTAGTTAAATTTGAGTTAAAATTTGATATTCTATTCTTTTATCTAGGATTGGATTCTGATTAGATAAGAAATATTAATTAGTAAATAAGATACCAATACTTTAGTGTATTGTTATTTTATTGAATTACTATGCATAGAAAATGAATCCTATGTGAGCCCGCTTAGCTCAGAGGTTAGAGCATCGCATTTGTAATGCGATGGTCATCGGTTCGATTCCGATAGCCGGCTTTTTCCTACTTATTAAACTTTTCCATGATTGAAACTGCCCCTTTGAAATTAAAGAATGTTGAAAGGGTATCGTCCACCCCTTCCA